GTAAGGCTTGTTGTAAAACCCATTGTTGGACTTGATTAATCGCCCTTTGTTGTTCAAACCGAAGAGTTTCCTTGTTGTTATTTTCTTGTTGTTCCAAAGTCGTATAAATGGAATGAATCAAATTCAATTTGTCCCGTTCTATCGCAGAGTATTCATTCACTCGATACTGATCTGCGTCTATTTCTACTTTACGTAAGCGAGCCCGGGCTTTTTCCAACTGTTCAATGGCTCCCTCGCGTAATTCTTCTGAATTTCGAATAGTATTCAAGATTCGCTGCTTTCGATTATCTAATAAATCACTTAATGAAAGTAGATTATTTCCATTCCTTTCAAAATTTCCATGATCCCTTCCCGAACCAAACATGAATCTTTCGATTCATTTGGCTCTCACGCTCAATTACTTCAATTACGTATTTTGTATGGTAAATTCATATATCTTTTTTTGAATGTAATGAGCCTATCCTCTATTCTCTCGTCATATTCAAAAAGAAAAAATGAATCACGAATCCAAGACAAAAAGATTCGGCGGACTCTTCTGACCAAACAAAAACTATGTAATTGTCAGCAAAGTTGTTTAGTTTTCTTTTTGCAATCCAAAAACGGTTTCTTACTTTAAGACACAATAATAGATAGGTTGTCCATTCAGCATTGTCTAAAAAGGGAATCAAATCCAATAAGTAGTTTCAATCAGTTTATCGATATGAGTGTTCTATAGCAATAAAATGATTTTTTTTGAAGCCATCTCTATATTAACATATATATACTAACAGAGGGGTAGAAAGAATACCAAGCTGCGTCTGGACTTCAAATGATTTAGCTTTAACCATGTTACTGATTCCAATTATTAGGTGATAGAGAATCGAAGTCTATTGACCAATGAATTACGAAATGCTATGGTTCTTCCCTATGATTTCTGAATTGATTTCATTTATTTAGAAGGAATTCGCAAGCTCATGCACCTTTCGTTCCTAGTTATAACGGAAAAAGTACAGCTGGTTGGATCCAGCCTATTCTTGAAAGAAACAACTCGCACACACTCCCTTTCCAAAAAAGATCAATACCCCAATCACTACACTTAGATTTATTGGATTTGTTGCTAAAATATCGGTATTAAACCCGAAACTCCCGGCGAATGGCCAGTGGCCTAAAGAAAGGAAAGCATCGGTTACATTTTTCATATGATCTCCTCTTATAGATAGATTCAAAAATCGAACAGAAGTCTTTTTGTATCACTTTGTATCACTTCGCCCCCTTTCTATGGGCGGATCTTGGTTGGGTACTGACGCAATTAATCAAGAGGATAATTATTCTTATTTTCTCATTTCTTCCTATTTAGAAATCGACTCGAAAATCGATTTGATTTTCGAAGAAATTCTGAATTCCCCGCTGCAACCCTTCCTAAAAAGGGCCTTCTTGGACTACAAAGGGGAAGGCTGAAAGCGAGTCGGCATGCTAATTCCTCATCCGCAAATCAGCCCTTCCCGTGGGTTATTTTTTCAACGAATGAGGAATTGTAAGAATGAAATCTTGCTAGAATTTGAAAAAGCAAAGCAGAAGGAAAAGGCAATCCAAAATGAAAAAAAGGTTTTCATATTTCTAAGATTAAACAAAAGGATTCGCAAATAAAAGTGCTAATGCGACAACCAGGCCATAAATTGTTAAAGCTTCCATAAAAGCTAGGCTAAGTAACAAAGTACCTCGTATTTTCCCCTCCGCCTCCGGCTGTCTTGCGATACCTTCTACCGCTTGGCCCGCAGCAGTACCTTGACCAACTCCAGGTCCAATAGAAGCAAGCCCTACAGCCAATCCAGCAGCAATAACGGAAGCGGCAGAAATCAGTGGATTCATGATAAGTTCCTCGTCCCAAAAAAAGAAATGGTTAATGATACACTCACCCAATGAATTATGATTTAATTCTTCCCTCGCTACGATTCATCCAGTCGAAATAACTACGAACTTCGCATAGGAGACTCTCCGCATAAATTCACATTTGGAGGTCAAATTAGATCGATCGTTAATTCCTATTGAACTAGCTAATATACCATATACATGTATTTCTTTCCTAATGGAAACCAACCCTTCATCCATCTTAGAGTCAATCGGATTTGAGAATCATTCGTTGAAACAGCCACAAAAGTTGCCTTAGCGCCATTCAATTCGATCCCCTCTTCGCATTTTTTTTTTTGAGAAATTCCGTTTTTGTAAATTCTTCTTTCCCGCTCTTTATCAGGATCCTGCATGGATACAATCAAAAAGGACAAATTGATTAGTCCATACTCATTGCGTAAAAAGTGATTGATCAAAGTTCATTCCATTTAGTATTTATGAAAAATTTTTTGGCCCCTCATTGAATCAAATCAATTGAAAAGGATTGACGATTGGGATTGGTCAACCCATAGAAAAATATTCATTGAAGGGAGATATCGATATAAGTGGACCAAAGGCGAATTTTTGGCAAAAGATCTTTTCGATCTCTTTCCTTTTTTTTTACAATTCTCGGTTCAATAGCCTAATCTTTTTTGCTATTACTCTAAATCGTATATAGTGTAGGTATAGATATTGTTTTTTCGAAGTCGATTAGTTTGAGTCGCGCCTATATTTCCTTCGTCGAAGCGAAAAAAAAGACTTTTTCGAAAACTAGTCAATGGTGGCCCTCCATGGATTCACCTATATAAGCCGCGGCTAAAGTTGCAAAAATAAGAGCTTGGATACCACTTGTAAATAATCCAAGGAACATGACAGGGATAGGAACCACTAAAGGTACTAACGAAACAAGAACAACAACTACTAATTCATCAGCTAATATATTTCCAAACAGGCGAAAACTAAGTGATAAGGGCTTTGTGAAATCTTCTAAGATGTTAATAGGTAAAAGGATTGGAGTTGGTTGAATATATTTCCCGAAATAAGCTAACCCTTTTTTAGTAAGACCCGCATAGAAATATGCCACTGACGTGAGTAAAGCCAAAGCAACCGTAGTATTTATATCATTCGTGGGTGCGGCTAACTCCCCGTGAGGTAATTGTATGATTTTCCAAGGTAAAAGAGCGCCCGACCAATTAGAAACAAAAATAAAGAGAAACATAGTTCCAATAAAAGGAACCCAAGGGCCGTATTCTTCTCCAATTTGAGTTTGACTCACATCTCGAATGAATTCAAGGACATATTCGAAGAAATTCTGAACGCCGGTCGGAATGGTTTGTGGTTTCCGAACAGCTAGCGCAGCGGAACCTAATAAGATAGCAATTACAACCCACGAAGTAATCAGTACTTGGCCGTGAACTTGGAAACCCCCGATTTTCCAATAGAAATGTTGACCTACTTCCACACCGGATAGCTCGTATAACCCTTTTAGTATGTTGGTGGAACCTGATAAAAGATTCATATTGCTCTCTGACAAAAAGAAAACTTTAAACGCAATTATTTTGATTCAACCATCTTTTTCTTGACTTAACTACTTGAATCGTATATTTGGAATACCAACTAATCACACTCTATAGCCCAGTTCTTTTTATCTCGTTTTTGAGATTCAGAAATAGTAAGCGATTCGATAAATCTATGAGGGTTCCGAACCGACATAAGTTCTTTTTATTCTTATAAATTACGGATTTCTTAGAGACTCAGAACGGCCCTCACGAATTGCAAATACTAATTTGTTAAGAATAAATCGGAGGGAAGAGATAGAATCATCATTCGCTGGAATCGAAATATCGGCGAGATTGGGGTCACAATTTGTATCGATTAAACAAATTGTTGGAATTCCTAAAGTGATACATTCCCGAAGGGCCGTATATTCTTCGTGCTGATCAACAACGATTACAATATCGGGTAAGTCTGTCATATATTTAATCCCGCCAAGATATCTTTGCAAGTGAGATAATTGTCTTTTCAAGATGGCCGCATCTCGTTTCGGAAGACGATCCAATCTTCCTGTTTTTTGTTTGGTTCTCAAGTCTCTAAACTTCTGAAGTCTCGTTTCTGTAGTCGACCAATTCGTTAACATCCCGCTGAGCCATTTTTTATTAACATAATGACACCGAGCCCTTATTGCAGCCCGTAATACTGAATCAGCTGCTTTTTTTTTAGTGCCAACAATTAAGAATTGTTTTTTCCTACGGGCTGCATCAAAAACCAAATCACAAGTTTCTGATAAAAAACGAGCAGTTTTAATAAGATTTGTAATATGCCTACCTTTACGCTTTGCAGAGATATAAGGTGCCATTTTAGGATTCCATTTTCGAATATCATGGCCAAAATGAACTCCCGCTTCCATCATCTCTTCCAAATTTATGTTCCAATATCTTCTTGTCATTTCTCCCCATACTCCTCCCTCTTTTTGTTTTTTGAAAAAAAATAAAAAGAGACGAGGTACCCTGAAAAAAAAAATTGTTCCGATGGAACCTTCCCTTCTACCAGAGATTGGCCCGAAAGACAGGGCCAAGCCATTCTTCTTTTCTATTCATTATTATTTTGATTACTCTTACCAAATCAAATGACTGGATCAAATCCAAATATAGATCCTTTTAAAATCAAAAGGATGAATCTGCTCTTAGGAATTATTAAATACTAGAAATGATTGTTCTGATGTATCGTGGAAATTCTTTGAAAGGAAAGAATCAAATAAGGTTTTGTGGTGAAATAAAATATCTCTCATTTCCCCCTGGAATAGATTCTTCTCTTTTATTTCCAAGGGAAGATGCTTATGTTGCCTTGGAGGGTGCACTAATCCTTTGCCTTTGAATCCAGTACCAACTGGTATCATTCCCCCCAGAACAACGTTCTCTTTCAGGCCTTTCAACCAATCGATACGACCCCGGAGAGCCGCTTTTGCTAAAACTCGAGCAGTTTCCTGAAAACTCGCTTCAGATATGAAACTTTGAGTATTCAGAGACGCTCTAGTTATTCCCAATAAGACAGCTCGGTAACAGATCGCTTCTTCCAAAGCGCGTCCCATTCGTTCCGCTCGCAACAATCCAACGAGTTCTCCGGGTAAAAAAACATTAGACAGTCCGTCTTCTGAAACCAACACTTTGGAGGTTATTTGACGGACAATAATTTCAATATGCCTATTATGTATCTGCACGCCCTGGGATCGATAAACCTTTTGGATCTTATTAACTAAAGAGATACGACTTTGCACTATAGTTAGCTCAGCACCAATCAAGAATCCCCAAGGAATTCCAAGAATTCTTATTAGACATTTGTTCCAACCCTCCACCCTCTTTTTGAGATTCATTGATATTGAAGCAATTGAACGCACTTCTAACACCTGTTCCACTTTTGGAAGACCTTGCGTTATATCACCAGATCTTGATTTTTCATAGATAAATGTAACTAATGTATCTCCTTTAGAAAGCATTTTCCCATAATGACCATGCACAGTTGCCCCGGGGGTAGCCAAAAAGGGCTTAGCCGATCGTATTATTACAGAGTCAACTTGAACAATTAGAACTTGACCCGATTTTAGATGCGGTCCTTTTTTGGCTATCCGTACATTTTCACAAATAAACTGCCCAAGACTAATGATTGTAGATGACTTTTCACAACAAGTGTAATGCAAAAAATCCCAATTTAACTCAAATGGATTCAAAATGATGTTCTTGCACGGATCGGGCTTCACAATTTTCCCATTTTCATCCATTAAAAAATATTGAAGTACTTGAAAAGTCGGTTTCAAATTGTCAAGTTGGAAATAGTTAGTTACCAAGATCTGATTAGAAGTTATTAAATGTGAAAATGAATAAAAATTCGCAATTTGAAGATCTGTTCCTAAAGGACCCAACAATTTCCTAGTTGAAATTAGGGGGTCCTTGTGACTGAATTCTTTTATCACATCGGGAGACTTTACAGCGTTGAATGGACCTAGTCGCGAACAAGAACAATTGGATGCTGACAAAATTATCAAAGATTGGCATTCGTTATTTTGATTCAACAACGTATGGATAGTTCCTTGATGTTGGGTAAGGGATTCAAGAATCCTTGCTCTGGAATAGGAATAAATGGAAGAAAAAGGGTTGATCCTGGTGCGATCTGATTCACTCTCGGAGATCAACCCTGAACCCGATAGATCATTCCTTTTGATAGTATACGAAATAGGCGAGTTTGCTAAGTCGATTCTTAGAAAATCTTGAATCAAACCATTTGTCCTTATTTCAACAAAGGAAGCACGGGCCTCGTCGCTAGAAGAACTTTTTTTGTCTTGGTCCCAATTCAATACTAAACAAGTCCGAACTAATTGAATACCTGTCTCCGAACTTGCCCGAATTAGCGTGCCGTTTCCATAAAAGATATAATTGACAATTTGAAGTTGTACATTATCCCTTTCTTGCAGTCTATCCGGGGGTAAAAGTCTTACTAAATTTATCCCATCCGTTATTTTGTATGTGATTACAGGTCGAACTAAAACAAAATAGTTTCTCTTGGTAAGTGTGAGCCGTTGGATATAGAGCCATTTTTTGTCTTCCTTGGAATTTTTATTTCCTGTTCTTGGTGGTATCAAAACGCCACTATGTTGGGAGATCTTTGCTGTCTTTCCAGGAAAATGGATATCTCCAGGAAAGATTCTAAGTTCAATTCTTTTTTTTTTTCTCTCCACTCGGACTAAGCCGCCCACTCGACTTCTTGTCTTTAAAGTGATTGGTGTATCTCCTCCAATAATACTATTGTTTCGTACCAGTATCGAAGAAGATTCGGGTAAGAGATGCACTTCCTCGGGAATAAAAAAAAATCGATCGACTTTTATTGGGTCTTTTGGCTTTAATTCCGTGACTCCCCCATACTCAATGAAATCCTCTTTTTTGACGATTGACTGCATTTCGACTGGTTCATATTTAGTAATTCCCGAGTGCTTTCTTCTATATTGCGGATCATCGAAATATGCAAGAATACTGTTTTTACGGAAAATCCCATTGATTGGTATTTCAATTGAGATCCCCAAAGAGGGTGTTAGTTCGTTCTCGCGTTCTTGAATCGTTTGGAGTGGGATGATGAATCTATTTCTTCGCCGCTTTGCCAATAAATCAGAATTCGCGTCGAGAATGGTCGTATATCTGAGATTACAAAGACCCGTTATGATTCGATTACGTTCTGAAGAATTAGGAATCCCACCCCCCCTTTTCCCAGAACACTCCAACCTAAAGAATTTTGGTCTCACTTGATTAGTAGTTCCTGAGGGGTTAGAAATAGATCTTCGTTTTCTAGAAAGAGAATGAGCGTTCATTTGATCTTGATCCTTGTGAATCGAAAGGGAGACGAGACTGGATCTCCATGGCTCCCCTAATAAGATCCATAAATGACTTGTTTTTGGTAAGAGATGAACATTCCCATATGTAAATTCCGATGCATGATATACATCGGTATTCCAATGCATTTCGCCCTCTGAATCAGAATAAATATGTTTTCGAACCTTCTCTTTAACACTCAAAGTGGCTGTTCCTGCGCGCATCTCAGCAATTACTTGCTCTGATTCTACATATTGATCATTTTGAACTAAAAGAAAAC